TGAGAAACAATTTGAAAGAACCGAGTCGACCACCAGAACTCCCAGTCTTAGAGCCAGAAAAAGATAGGTTTACTCTTTCTTCACTTGAATTCAAATGCCCATCCGAACTCAAACGCGGATTTCTTTTTTGTTGGAAAAATCCAAGAATCCGGATTGAAGTCTCGTGTCGTAAGAAAAAAAAAAGAATAATCTGGGAAGAATAAAATTTTTTATTGAACGTGTTGATTCATATTTATTTTGACTACTTTCTGATATTTTATCATATTCTAATTCTATTCATTTTTATTCGATCTTCCCGGAGTTCATTCTCCGGGCAACTCCGTTTAACCGGTGGATTCTTTCCAACCTACTTCTTTTATGATCTCATTGGAAATCATATAAAGACAATTCCTATTTGATATAGCTATTTGTGCAAGTATTTTACGATTAAGAAGCAACTGTCTCTTGTACAGATCATTTATTAATCTACTATAACTATAGCATACCCCCCTTTCACGAATTGCTGCATTTATTCGAGTGATCCACAAACGACGAAAGTTTCTTTTTTGCCTATCCCTATCCCGATGAGCCGAAACCAAAGCTCTTATTTTTTGTTGAGTAATAGTTCGAGTAAGTCTTGAATGAGCCCCCCGAAAGCTTGATGCAAATAAACGAATTTTTGTTCTACGTCTCCGAGCGATATATCCCCGTCTAATTCTGGTCATTGAATAAATGAAACTTTAACGAATAACTAATAGATTTCCTTTCTTTCAGTTATTCTTTTGCCCCTTTCCTAGTATATTAATAACAAAACGGATTTTTCCAATGTATAAACTAAAAATTCCAATGGCTTTCGCTACTATAACCTTCCCAACCACGATTTTTTATTTTTTTATAGGCATTTCACCTCGAAATACGAAATTGTACTATACTAGGTTAAAAAAAATAGCAATGATAACTAAATAGTGGATTCCATCGTTTCTATGGTTACTTCTTAAACGGTGAGGTCTTCTCTATACACCGGAGCCCTTACTTCATTTAATCAATGTTATTGCTAACTTGTATAGTTCACATTCTTCGGCTCTACCCATGAATTATCCAGTAATAGGTCTTTCACAACGAGCTCTACCTATACAGTAACGGTATTTAATTATGAAAGTTGGCTGGGTAGCTGACCCTGTTAGTCCGTTCTTGCAAGAGGGGTCTATGTTACTAAGATTTCCTCCGCTTAATGGATAACCATTTGCTACCAATGGAGAATTACTTCTCATCTTGAATTGAGGTGAGTGGTTTTACACCAATAGAAACCATAAATTTCATACACAATAAAAGGGATATGACCCCATTTTCTTATTTTTAGATAGTAAATGTAGTTTGTTTTTCCGTTCTATCCTATTTGATCATTGATATTCGAACATTGTTCTCTTTCCTTTGTTCTAGTTTATGATCTGAACGAGTCGCACATACACCCTAGTACATGTTCCTCGACGCTGAGGGCATCCCCGAAGCGCGGGGGATTTTGTGACATTTCTGATTGGCTGTCTTGTATTTCTAATAAGTTGTTTAATCGTTGGCATGTTGAATCATATACATAATGGGCTGGTTTAGATCGATCCTAACCGTATGATTATGAATGACTTTTATTCAATAGAATAGAATCGATAGATCAATAGAATCATCAATCAATAGATAGTAAATAAATAAAAGTCATAGAATATTAAACGCGGCAGGGTTCATTTTAAATCACGAATTGACGCGAAATTCAGGCTATTTATTGTCATTCAACCGCTACAAGATCAACAATTCCATAAGCTTGGGCCTCTGTTGCTGACATAAAAATATCTCTTTCCATGTCTTCGGATACAACCCAGAAGGGTTTCCCCGTTCTTTGTACATAAACCCTTGTCAGGGTTTCACGTAGTTTCAGCAGTTCTCCCACTTCCAGGATGAATTCTCCCGTTGCTACTTCAGAAAAAGAACCAGCGGGTTGATGGATCATTACCCTGATGATATAAGATAAAAAAGGTTTCTCTATTTCGCATGATGAGGGGAAGATAAAAGAAAGATAAAAGAATAACAAGAAAAAAGATAGAATCGAACAACCGTACGGGCATTATGCATTGCATACGGCTCTACAATAAAATTGACCCTTACCTTCAAAAAAATAGGATCGATCAGACCCCGATCGGTAAATGATCAACTTACCACCCTTCTTTTCGGAGGAATTCAAAAATACTATGATGGCTCCGTTGCTTTCTATATTTATTATATTTTTTTGTCTGTGATTTGTCTGTCATTCAGCAATCCCAAGGTTGCTTTTTTGTTTGATCAAATAAACTAAGGAAAAAAGAATCTTGTTTTTTTTTTCGCTCTATACTATAAATATTGTTAAGAGACCTCAGGTGTGAAAAAAGTTTGTGACGCTGAACTGGACTTCCGATAATAAAATAGGAAATACCTTTTTCTCATATTACTCTCTCAATACATAATCTAATGTTTTGAAAACAAAATTTCTTATATC